ATAGTTGAACCAATTCCGGGAATTCCGTATTCAAGTCAATGATGCATTACATTAATTATATTCATAAAATTTTTTCTAAAATAATAAAAATCTCAAAATATTTAATTCTATTTTTTTCTTATTTCTTATTAATTTAATAAAAAAATAAAGTAAAAGCGGGTAGCGGGAATCGAACCCGCATCGTTAGCTTGGAAGGCTAGGGGTTATAGTCGACGTTGATTCATCATTTTTAACGTCTCTAATTCAAAACTGAACGTGAAACTTTGGTTTCATTCGGCTCCTTTATGGAAGATGTATAAATTCCTATATTAAGACATGAACGAAAAAAAAATTCCACCCATAACATCTATGTCAGCTTTTCTGTCTGAATGTATTCAGAACAACCCGCTTTCTAGACGATCCCTATAGAAAAGAGGGGGATTATATTATAACAACCTTTCTAGTTACTTCGTTCTCTATTTCTATGTGAGAGAATCCTTAGGAAAAGCATTTTGTTTCTACCGAGCTAAAACAATTTGTCGATGTCTCTAGTAAACCAAAGTCATTGTTTAATAGCCATTTTGCTTCAATTTCCGTAATACAAATTCCAAATTAAAGATTTAGTTACGATTAGAAAGCCACTTTCTATCTTTATCCATGGATCCTTTACTCATACTTATTGAATTAGAAGTATTGATCTAATTAAAAAAAAAAATTATGTTTCGTAATCTCATAATCCAATTTTTCAATTTTTAATTGATTCTTGGATACAAATCACGAGAATGTATATTCTTCCTCGAATTTTTCATTGCGAGGTAAAGGATTAAATCCTTTTAAGAAATAAAGTTTTTGGTCGGAATGAAATATTAATCAAACCGAAAGACCCCTTAACTATATAAAGGATTATAGAACGAATCACACTTTTACCACTAAACTATACCCGCTACAATCCGATTATTGTATATAAATGAACCTTTTGTCGAACAAGAAAATGGGTCGTAATAAAAAGTGAAAAGAGTAAAAAGAAAGGATAGGATCATAAAATAATCATGAAAATTAGAGCGTTTACGTGTTGTATCAGAGAACCCAATGAGATTCGGAAAAGAGAATTCATTAAATTTCAATAACTAAAACTAAATAACAAGTGTTTTTTTGCCGGAGGTTTTTGACCTAGACGTCTCGACAAAACTACTTAAGCCATAACATACATGAAAATGTATTGTGCAAGAATCCACAGTTCCCTTTTTGTTATTTATTTACTTTACTAATTTACTAAAATAAAAGGAATAAAGAAAATAAAGAATAAATATAAAAAATTAAGATAAGAAACGACACTTTGATTCGATATCATTTGATTCTATATCATAGAAATCAAATGAGTTTTTATTTTTCCAATCGTAATAACAAGCAAGTATTTTAGTTTTCAAATAAAAAAAAAATTATTTATGATTCGTTGGAACAATAAATGGCGGGCCCGGCCTGGTCAGTACTTAGCCGGGCCGTGGAACTAAAAAGCACTCTCGGATGAAAAAAAATATTATGAAGGGCTCTTTCAATCCTTATTTTTTATAATGTAACATAGTATTATCCTTTTTCAATTGGGAGGAGAGATGGCTGAGTGGACTAAAGCGTCGGATTGCTAATCCGTTGTACGAGTTTTTCGTACCGAGGGTTCGAATCCCTCTCTTTCCGTTTTTGTTGATGACTTGGTATTTTCTTTCGAATTTTTCGCGAGCTCTTTTTATTTTTAATAGTTAAAAATGTGTAATAGATAAAATCCTACTAAGAACATTTTAAAATCAAGCAAGGAAAACCTTATCTTTTATTCTTCACGTCCAGGATTACGTCCTGGATCATTAGACAGGAATCCGAAAATAAAGAGAGAAACAAAGAATATCACTACCGTGTAAACAAATAGTTTGAGAGTAAGCATTACATAATCTCCAAGATTTTTTTTAGGAAAAAAGAGAATAGATTCTCCGTTTTTATACCGCATACCCTACTATTTTGATTTTTTATTTTGACACCAAGAAATAAAGTGGGGTGATCCAGATTTTTCGCGGTTGTACAAGAATTTCAATATTTGAATTGAGGGTGTAAGACTTATCTGATCTTATCAATTCTTTTCTTTGAATTTTTTTTTTTTCAATAAATCATGAATTTGTCTAGACATTATTAAATTAAAGATATCATCGAAAACTTACAGCAGCTTGCCAAACAAAGGCTAAGAGAAAAAAAAACAGGGGTATTACTGGCATAACATCTACGATTGGATTTAAAAAAGCGTAGGCCTCGGGCAATTTGGCGACGAAAAAACTACTTGAATAAAGAGCAGAATTAAGACAGATACAGATCAAACTAAATATATTAAGCATAACAAACATTTTGTTCTTGAGGATAATTGTATTTTATTTATTTTGATTGAGTTATTAATAAATTGAGTTTTTTATTATTTTATTATTATAAATATGTTATTATTCATAGAAAAGAAAAATGAATAAAAAGAAAATAAGATAGACCAAAAAACTTTCTTTGATTTGAACTCACCCAATCAAAAATCTTTCAATTCTCAAATCAAAAGAGAATAGAATAAACCATACTTTCATACAATATCTTAATTGAATTATATGTAATGATCAATAAATTCTGTTTAATTCTACGTCTACATGTATAAAAATTCTAGTAATCTATTTTATAGATAATAGATATTTAGACTTGAGTTGACGAACAACCAGTACCAATATTAGTGTTTATTAGTGTCGACTAGAAATGGGGCGTGGCCAAGTGGTAAGGCAACGGGTTTTGGTCCCGCTATTCGGAGGTTCGAATCCTTCCGTCCCAGAACATAACTGACCCACGATCATTTTATTAATCTATAATTTTATTAATCTATAATAAAAAATAAAATATATATCTATATCATAATCTATATCATAATAAAATATATCAAAATAAAGATTGTCTTTTCGACCAGTCTTCCGTTTAGGAGTATAATATTGTTATAGAATGCGATTCTTAATTTCTTTTTTTTTTTTTTTTATTAATCATATCTTTTTCACAAATTTAATCGAGTTCAAATAACACGCATATGAAACGAAATTTGGATTTGTTAAATATTACAGATTTTACAATATGAAATATGAAAAAATAACAACCTAAATCTTCAATCTTTCCTTACATCAGTCTTTTTTTTTTTATTAATCATTGATGGTTTAATCCAATATGGATTTATCTTTCTCTTAATGATGATAAAAAGCGAATGGTACTTACTGTAAAACCTTATGCAAATAATGATTATTAGGGTAGGAAACTATTCAATCAATTAAATCTTTTTAATGATTTCTTATGAGTTCTTGGTATTCTAAGAAGTGTGAAATTGTTGAATTTATCCTATCACGTTACTTGAAGATAGAGATTCAAAATAACTTGTTTATTCGTGTTTATTTATTCATGTTATGTTAGTTATAATTAAAAAAATAATTATAAACAATGGGGTTAAATTGATTGAATTCTTGTTGAGACTTCGTCATACATTATCCATTCTTCATATAGAAGAAAAAAGTATAGATTATTATGTACCGACCGAACCGATGATTATTCACGATTCCATAATTGAATCAATTACATACTGGTTCCAAACTGAAGGAATGTTATGGTAAAACTTCGTTTAAAACGATGTGGCAGAAAGCAACGTGCGACTTGAAGGACATGATCAGCTGTGGATTCTTACATCCACCACTTTTTTATATTATATAGGAACGAAAGTGCTCTTGGCTCGACATCATTTGTTCTGTTCCACTGGAACCCTCATTTTTGAGAGTGTTGCCATGTAAATAGTACACGATGGAGCTCGAGTAGAACGTATTGATTAATTTCTCAAGGGCAAGAATCTAAGGTTAGTATCGATCAATAAATTGGAACAACTTCGTAAGTCTATTTTAGATATATAAATCTAAAGGATCCAATTCGATAAAATTTAAAAGTTAATTTTGTTGGAATTGGTAAAACTCTTTTGATCAAATCAAAAGTAAAGTGTATTACGTAGGAATCAACCATTCATACGATTCTTTGATAGAAAGAAATCACAAAAAATGGTATGTTGCTGCCGTTTTGAAACGATTTAAAGATCACCGAAGTAATGTCTAAACCCAATGATTCAAGGCAAAGATAAAGATCCTGGAACAAGGAAATACCGTTTTCAATTGTCTCAACAACCAGATCATATTTAAGAATCAAAATAGATTCTAAAGGAGACAGACAAAAAGGGTTAGAGACCACTCAATAAATTTAATACCTAAAAGGTTTCTTTTGAGTTATTTGAGAGTTATTCAACTTGAGTTATGAGGATACAAATATTTTTTTTTTTGGGGGGGGGGGGGGGAAGACTAAGAAAAAGTATTTAAACTAAAATMAATAATATAATGAATTTGATGATTTTATGGATCTATTTGATATTATGATTCTATACATAGACATAATTTAGAATTTTCTCGAGCCGTACGAGGAGAAAACTTCTTATACGTTTCTAGGGGGGGGGGGTATTGTTCATCTATCCCAATGAGCCATTTATCGAATCGTTGCAATTGATGTTCGATCCCGACGAGAGGGAAGAGATCTTCGTAAAGTGGGTTTTTATGACCCGATAAAGAATCAAATCTATTTAAATGTTCCGGCTATTCTATATTTCCTTGAAAAAGGTGCTCAACCTACAGGAACTGTTCATGATATTTCAAAAAGGGCGGGGGTTTTTACGGAACTTCGCCCTAATCAACAAATATAATTCAATTAATGAAATAAAAAAAATGTGGATGATTTGTATATAGCCTTGTATAACCTTTTTGTTTCTTTGCTATTTCCTCTTTTGTTCTATTTATATCATACTAAATTATATCTATATCATACTAAATTTATTATTGTTACTATAAAAGAGTGTCTTTTATAACGACAAAAATCTATTTCTATTTTATTGATATAAATTTTATTGATATATATAAAATAGATAGAAAAAGATTAAGTGAATA